ACTACCCGGAGCTTCGATACATTTCGAAATCGAGAGATGTCTACCGGGGGAGGTTCTATCAGACAACAATTAGCCAATCTAGATTTACGAATTATTATAGATTATTCATTGGTAGAATGGAAAGAATTGGAGGAAGAGGAACCCACAGGGAATGAATGGGAAGATCGAAAAGTTGGAAGAAGAAAAGATTTTTTGCTTAGACGCATGGAATTGGCTAAGCATTTTATTCGAACAAATATAGAACCAAAATGGATGGTTTTGTGTCTATTACCAGTTCTTCCTCCTGAGTTGAGACCAATCTATCATATAGATGAGGATAAACTAGTGACCTCGGATATTAATGAAATCTATAGAAGAATTATCTATCGGAATAATACTCTTACAGATCTATTAACAACAAGTATAGCTACGCCAGAAGAATTAATAATATCTCAGGAAAAATTGTTACAAGAAGCTGTGGATGCACTTCTTGATAATGGAATCTGCGGACAACCAATGAGGGATGATCATAATAGAGTTTACAAGTCGCTTTCAGATGTAATTGAAGGCAAAGAAGGAAGAGTTCGCGAGACTCTGCTTGGTAAACGGGTCGATTATTCAGGGCGGTCAGTGATTGTCGTGGGCCCTTCACTTGCATTACATCGATGTGGATTGCCTCGCGAAATAGCAATAGAACTTTTCCAGGCATTTGTAATTCGTGACCTAATTAGAAAACATCTTGCTTCGAACATAGGAGTTGCTAAGAGTCAAATTCGGAAAAAAAAACCGATTGTATGGGAAATACTTCATAGAATTCTGGATGACCATCCTGTATTGCTGAATAGAGCACCTACTCTGCATAGATTAGGCATACAGGCATTCCTCCCCGTTTTAGTGGAAGGGCGTGCTATTTGTTTACATCCATTAGTTTGTAAGGGCTTCAATGCAGACTTTGACGGGGATCAAATGGCTGTTCATGTGCCTTTATCTGCGGAGGCTCGATCAGAGGCACGTTTACTTATGTTTTCTAATATGAATCTTTTGTCTCCAACTATTGGAGATCCCATTTCCGCACCAACTCAAGATATGCTTAGTGGACTCTATGTCTTAACGAGTGGAAATCGTCGGGGTATTTGTGTAAATAGGTATAATCCATGTAATCGTAGAAACTATCAAAATGAAGATAATAACTATAAGTATACAAAAAAAAAAGAACCCTTTTTTTGTAATACCTATGATGTAATTGGAGCTTATTGGCAAAAACGAATCAATTTAGGTAGTCCTTTGTGGTTCCGGTGGCGACTAGATCAACGCGTTATTGCTGCAAGAGGAGCTCCCATCGAAATTCACTATGAATCTTTGGGGACCTATTATGAGATTTATGGACACTATCTAATAGTAAGAAGTATAAAAAAAGAAATTCTTTATATATATATTCGAACCACTCTTGGTCATATTTCTCTTTATCGAGGAATAGACGAAGCCGTACAGGGGTTTTGGCAGGGCTTTTGTAATTCTATGCTACCAGCGGGAATGCGAGTCTCGCCGGTTTAACTAGGACTATAATTGCGGAGTTTCTACGCGAATGAAGATCTAGAAAAGGAAGTTTTCCAATCACTGACTCAAACCCATTGTCAAATTCTACTCAGCGCAATTATGGAGGTACTGATGGCACAACGGGCCACTCATGTCTTTTACAATAAAATGATAGACGGAACTGCCATGAAACGACTTATTAGTCGATTTATTGATCACTATGGAATAGGATATACATCACATATCCTGGATGAAGTAAAGACTCTGGGTTTCCGAGAAGCTACCGCCGCATCCATTTCATTAGGAATTGATGATCTTTTAACAATACCTTCTAAAAGATGGCTAGTTCAAGACGCTGAACAACAAAGTTTTATTTTGGAAAAACACCATCATTATGGGAATGTACACGCGGTAGAAAAATTACGTCAATCGATCGAGATATGGTATGCCACAAGTGAATATTTGCGACAAGAAATGACTCCTAATTTTCGGATGACCGATCCTTTTAATCCAGTCCATATAATGTCTTTTTCGGGAGCCAGAGGAAATGCATCTCAGGTACATCAATTAGTAGGTATGAGAGGATTAATGTCGGATCCCCAAGGGCAAATGATTGATTTACCCATTCAAAGCAATTTACGCGAAGGACTCTCTTTAACAGAATATATTATTTCTTGTTACGGAGCCCGTAAAGGAGTTGTGGATACCGCTATCCGAACATCAGATGCAGGATATCTCACGCGCAGACTTGTTGAAGTAGTTCAACACATTGTTGTACGTCGAACAGATTGTGGCACCGTTCGAGGTATTTCTGTAAGTCCTCGAAATGGGATGATGGCGGACAGGATTTTTATCCAAACATTAATAGGGCGTGTATTAGCAGATGATATATATATAGGTTCGCGATGCATTGCTACTAGAAATCAAGATATTGGGGTTGGACTTGTCAATAGATTCATAACTTTTAGAGCACAACCAATCTCTATTCGAACCCCCTTTACTTGTAGGAGCACATCTTGGATTTGTCAATTATGTTATGGCCGGAGTCCAGCTCATGACGACCTGGTCCAATTGGGAGAAGCTGTAGGTATTATTGCAGGTCAATCTATTGGAGAACCGGGCACTCAATTAACATTAAGAACTTTTCATACCGGCGGAGTATTCACAGGGGGTACTGCAGAACATGTGCGAGCCCCTTCTAATGGAAAAATAAAATTCAATGAGGATTTGGTTCATCCGACACGTACACGTCATGGACATCCTGCTTTTATATGTTCTAGAGACTTGTATGTAACTATTGAGAGTGAAGATATTATACACAATGTGTATATTCCGCCCAAAAGTTTTCTTTTAGTTCAAAACGATCAATATGTAGAATCAGAACAAGTGATTGCTGAGATTCGCGCGAGAACATCCACTTTGAATTTGAAAGAGAAGGTTCGAAAACATATTTATTCTGACTCAGAGGGCGAAATGCACTGGAATACCGATGTGTACCATGCACCTGAATTTACATATGGTAATATACATCTCTTACCAAAAACAAGTCATTTATGGATATTATTAGGGGAGCCCTGGAGATCCAGTCTAGGCCCCTGTTCGATCCACAAGGATCAAGATCAAATGAACGCTTATTCTCTTTCTGTCAAGCGAAGATATATTTCTAACCCCTCAGTAACTAATAATCAAGTGAGACACAAATTTTTTAGTTCGTATTTTTCTGGTAAAAATAAAAAAGGAGATAGCATTCCTGATTATTCAGAACTTAATCGAATCACATGTACTGGTCGGTGTAATCTCAGATATCCGGACATTCTCGACGGGAATTCTTATTTATTGGCAAAGAGGCGAAGAAATAGATTCATCATCCCACTCGAATCGATTCAAGAAGGCGAGAACCAACTAATACCTTCTTCAGGTATCTCAATTGAAATCCCCCGAAATGGTATTCTCCGTATAAATAGTATTCTTGCTTATTTCGATGATCCTCGATATATAAGAAAGAGCTCGGGACTTACTAAATATCAGACTAGAGAACCTAAATATGAGACTAGAGAACTGAATTCAATCATCAACGAAGAGGATTTGATTGAGTATCGAGGAGTCAAGGTATTTTGGCCAAAATACCAAATGGAAGTAAATCCATTTTTTTTTATTCCCGTGGAAGTCCACATTTTGGACGAATCTTCTTCCATAATGGTACGGCACAATAGTATTATTGGGGTAGATACACAAATCACTTTAAATAGAAGAAGTCGGGTAGGCGGATTGGTCCGAGTGAAGAAAAAAGCAGAAAAAATGAAACTGATAATTTTTTCTGGAGATATCCATTTTCCTGGAAAGACAAATAAGGCATTCCGATTGATACCACCAGGAGGGGGAAAACAAAATTCCAAAGAATACAAAAAATTGAAAAATTGGCTCTATACCCAACGAATGAAACTTTCCAGGTATGAAAAAAAGTATTTTGTTTTGGTTCAACCTGTAGTCCCATATAAAAAAACGGATGGTATAAATTTAGGAAGACTTTTCCCGCCGGATCTCTTGCAGGAAAGTGATAATCTACAACTTCGAGTTGTCAATTATATCCTTTATTATGACCCAATTCTTGAAATTTGGGACACAAGTATTCAATTAGTTCGGACTTGTTTAGTGTTGAATTGGGACCAAGACAAAAAAAGTTCTTCGATCGAAAAGGCCTGTGCTTCCTTTGTTGAAATAAGGACAAATGGTTTAATTAGAGATTTTCTAAGAATCGACTTAGCGAAGTCACCTATTTCGTATACCGGAAAAAGGAACGATCTGTCGGGTTCCGGATTGATCTCTGAGAATGGATCAGACCGCGCTAATGTCAATCCGTTTTCTTCCATTTATTCCTATTCCAAGGCAAGGATTCAAGAATCCCTTAATCCAAATCAAGGAACTATTCATACCTTGTTGAATCGAAATAAGGAATCTCAATCTTTGATAATTTTGTCATCATCCAATTGTTCTCGAATAGGCCCATTCAACGATGTAAAATCTCCCAATGTGATAAAAGAATCAATCAAAAAGGACCCCCTAAATCCAATTAGGAATTCGTTGGGCCCCTTAGGAACAGGCCTTCCAATTTATAATTTTGATTTATTTTCCCATTTAATAACCCATAATCAGATCTTGGTAACTAACTATTTGCAACTTGACAATTTAAAACAGATTTTTCAAATACTTAAATATTATTTACTGGATGAAAAAGGTAAAATTTATAATCCCTATTCATGCAGTAACATCATTTTGAATGCATTCAATTTGAATTGGTATTTTCTCCATTCCAATTATTGTGAAGAGACATCTACAATCGTTAGTCTTGGGCAGTTTATTTGTGAAAATGTATGTATAGCCAAAAAAGGACCGCATTTAAAATCGGGTCAAGTTCTAATTGTTCAAGTTGACTCTGTGGTAATACGATCAGCTAAGCCTTATTTGGCTACTCCAGGAGCAACTGT